ATAATATCAAAATCCGACGAATCTGCCCAGGTGGACTTACTAATAGGATGCCCTAATGCGTTACAAAATTTCACTTTAGCCAATGATCCAATCAAAGGAATAATTGGAACTAATGTATCAAGCTTCTTCATAGCATTATCCATTATAAATGAATTTTCTAACATTTGACCCCGTACCACCGAAAGGTTTGGTCGCATACTTGAAAAATAACCCAAAAAATCAAGGGAATGCTTGGATAATTGGTTTATATAAATCCTTCCTGGTTGAGACCACACATAAGAATGACATTGCCATAAATTGACAAGATAATATTTCCACTTATTCATCAGAAGAGGGGTATCCTTCGAAGACAGAATAGATTTTCCTTGATATCTAACATAATGCATAAAAGGATCCTTGAAGAACCATAAGATGGCGGCCGGAAAATCATTAACGAAGACTTCTTCTACAGGATATTTTTTTTTTTCATAGAAATGGATTCGCTCAAAAAAGATACCAGAAGAGGTTAATCGTAAATGAGAAGATTGATTACGAAGAAAAAGTAAAATGGATTCGTATTCACATACATGAGAATTATATAGGAGCAAGAATAATCGTGGATTACTTTTTGAAAAAATAATTTTTTTTGGAGTAATAAGACTATTCCAATTATAATACTCGTGAAGAAAGAGTCGTAATAAATGTAAAGAAGCGGGATCTTTCACCCAATAGCGAAGGGTTTGAACCAAGATTTCCAGATGAATGGGGTAGGGTATTAGTACATCTGATACATAATTTAAATGTGGGAATTTGTCCTCTAAAAAAGGAAATATTGAATGAATTGATCGTAAATTATAAGATTTTACGATTTCTGTCGCCTCTAAGGAAGATACTAATCGTAGGGAAAACGGAATTTCCACAATGACTGCAAATCCCTCCGACATCATTTGAGAATACAAATTTTTGTTGTACCCAAAAAATTGATTTTGGTTAGAATCATTAGCGGAAATTATCAAATGATTCTGTTGATACATTCGACTAATTAAACGTTTTATAATTAGTAAACTATATTTAGTGTCATAACCTACATTATCCAACAAAATCGATCTATTTAAACCATGATCATGAGCAAGTGCATAAATATACTCCCGAAAGATAAGTGGGTATAGGAAGTCATGTTGCTGATATCTATCTAGTTCTAAATATCCTTGAAATTCTTCCATTTTAAATTTGAACAAGAAAAGAAATAGGTGATTTATTGGGTTATCAAATGATACATAGTACGATACAGTCAAAACAAGGTATTATAGTAAGAAAATACCTCGGAACAAGTAAGACTCATCAACAGACTCTCTAGCCTCTCTTTTTCCATCTAATTGATTTATGTTCATTCTAGGGTAACAAGATGGTTAGAAGTCCTTTATTTTTTCAATCCAATCGCTCTTTTGATTTTGAAAAATCTTTATCAATATACTGCCTTCTTCTACACATTTATCTCTACCCCATAATGGGTAATAGCTAATAATTAGGACTCATAAGAAATTTATAATCCACTCATGGGAAAAGTTTTTCCCGTATTAAGCACTAATATATTTTTAACGTCTAATTAGATCGGGTAATCATTCAAAAATTAAGAACAGAAGCTCATTACTTTTTGTTTCCCTATAATTGGAACCGTAATAGGGCTCTACCCATTTATTCACTCGACCAAATTCATTTTTTTTATTACACGACAAGAATTCAAACAATTTAAATAAGGTTTTGGACCTATTCGGTAAGAATGAAATATTCTTAGAATTATCCATTGATACGACATGCTGCTTTTTCCATTCATTCCTTTCAGGATCAGTCGTGGTCTTACAAACTCTACCGATGGTATGGACGAATCTTTTGCTTCATACAAATGTGTAAAAGATGCTAGCCGCACTTAAAAGCCGAGTACTCTACCGTTGAGTTAGCAACCCAAATAAAATAATTAGAATGTGTAGATACAATCGGAATCTCAATAAAAAAAAGATTGAATTGCACAACGCAATCCAAACCAATCAAAACATTAAAATAGCAAAAATTTTTAAAATTCTAATTGATTAGATTCTGAACATAATAAAAATGAACAGATCCGATGAAAAAATTCTCAGATAAAAATAGGGATAAAGTAAAATATTTATAAATAGCTCCTTGTCTCTTATGTCATCCATTAATTCTATAGTATATATAGATTTTTATTGAGTTTAATCTTAATCAAAAAAAGACTTCTTGTATCACAGAAAATACAAGAACCCATTATTTGAATGAAATAAAAGCTATGGGACGGAGATATAAATGGATCCGTTTATCCACGATCGGATTATATTTATTTGATACACTGTTGTCAATATGAATGTTGAGAAAAGAATACAAAAGAAAAAACAATTTATAAATATAACTAACAATTCCAATTTCAATCAATTAGACAATTAGAATTATAAGAAAAAAAAAAAAAAAAAAAAAACTAAGGACTTGTGTTGGATTGGCACTATATATAATATTTCTATACAACACAACATTGATACAATATTGGTGGAAAAATAAATTAAGTAAAAAAATGAGGTTTATTCACTAAAATAAGCAATTTGTGTTTTTTTATTTGTTCCTTAACTCATTGACAGTAATCTCAAAATTTTATATTTATAGACCCGATTACTTCATTTATTTATTCACTTAATCTTTTTCTATCTATTTTATATATATCAAAAAAATTTATATCAATAAAATATAAATAGATTTTTGTCGTTATAAAAGACACTCTTTTATAGTAACAATAATAAATTTAGTATGATATAAATGGAACAAAAGAGGAAATAGCAAAGAAACAAAAAGGTTATACAAGGCTATATACAAATCATCCACATTTTTTTTTATTTCATTAATTGAATTTTATTTGTTGATTAGGGCGAAGTTCCGTAAAAACCCCCGCCCTTTTTGAAATATCATGAACAGTTCCTGTAGGTTGAGCACCCTTTTCAAGGAAATATAGAATAGCAGGAACATTTAAATAGATTTGATTCTTTATCGGGTCATAAAAACCTACTTTACGAAGATCTCTTCCCTCTCGTCGGGATCGAACATCAATTGCAACGATTCGATAAATGGCTCATTGGGATAGATGAACAATACTCCCCCCCCCTAGAAACGTATAAGAAGTTTTCTCCTCGTACGGCTCGAGAAAATTCTAAATTATGTCTATGTATAGAATCATAATATCAAATAGATCCATAAAATCATCAAATTCATTATATTATTGATTTTAGTTTAAATACTTTTTCTTAGTCTTCCCCCCCCCCCAAAAAAAAAAAATTATTTGTATCCTCATAACTCAAGTTGAATAACTCTCAAATAACTCAAAAGAAACCTTTTAGGTATTAAATTTATTGAGTGGTCTCTAACCCTTTTTGTCTGTCTCCTTTAGAATCTATTTTGATTCTTAAATATGATCTGGTTGTTGAGACAATTGAAAACGGTATTTCCTTGTTCCAGGATCTTTATCTTTGCCTTGAATCATTGGGTTTAGACATTACTTCGGTGATCTTTAAATCGTTTCAAAACGGCAGCAACATACCATTTTTTGTGATTTCTTTCTATCAAAGAATCGTATGAATGGTTGATTCCTACGTAATACACTTTACTTTTGATTTGATCAAAAGAGTTTTACCAATTCCAACAAAATTAACTTTTTAATTTTATCGAATTGGATCCTTTAGATTTATATATCTAAAATATACTTACGAAGTTGTTCCAATTTATTGATCGATACTAACCTTAGATTCTTGCCCTTGAGAAATTAATCAATACGTTCTACTCGAGCTCCATCGTGTACTATTTACATGGCAACACTCTCAAAAATGAGGGTTCCAGTGGAACAGAACAAATGATGTCGAGCCAAGAGCACTTTCATTCCTATATAATATAAAAAAGTGGTGGATGTAAGAATCCACAGCTGATCATGTCCTTCAAGTCGCACGTTGCTTTCTGCCACATCGTTTTAAACGAAGTTTTACCATAACATTCCTTCAGTTTGGAACCAGTATGTAATTGATTCAATTATGGAATCGTGAATAATCATCGGTTCGGTCGGTACATAATAATCTATACTTTTTTCTTCTATATGAAGAATGGATAATGTATGACGAAGTCTCAACAAGAATTCAATCAATTTAACCCCATTGTTTATAATTTTTTTTTTTTAATTATAACTAACATGAATAAATAAACACGAATAAACAAGTTATTTTGAATCTCTATCTTCAAGTAACGTGATAGGATAAATTCAACAATTTCACACTTCTTAGAGTACCAAGAACTCATAAGAAATCATTAAAAAGATTTAATTGATTGAATAGTTTCCTACCCTATATCATTATTTGCATAAGGTTTTACAGTAAGTACCATTTGCTTTTTATCATCATTAAGAGAAAGATAAATCCATATTGGATTAAACCATCAATGATTAATAAAAAAAAAAAAAATAAGAATCACATTCTATAACAATATTATACTCTTAAACGGAAGACTGGTCGAAAAGACAATCTTTATTTTGATATATTTTATTATGATATAGATTAATAAAATTATAGATTAATAAAATGATCGTGGGTCAGGTATGTTCTGGGACGGAAGGATTCGAACCTCCGAATAGCGGGACCAAAACCCGTTGCCTTACCACTTGGCCACGCCCCATTTCTAGTCGACACTAATAAACACTAATATTGGTACTGGTTGTTCGTCAACTCAAGTCTAAATATCTATTATCTATAAAATAGATTACTACTATAAAATAGATTACTAGAATTTTTATACATGTAGACGTAGAATTAAACAGAATTTATTGATCATTACATATAATTCAATTAAGATATTGTATGAAAGTATGGTTTATTCTATTCTCTTTTGATTTGAGAATTGAAGGATTTTTGATTGGGTGAGTTCAAATCAAAGAAAGTTTTTTGGTCTATCTTATTTTCTTTTTATTCATTTTTCTTTTCTATGAATAATAACATATTTATAATAATAAAATAATAAAAAACTCAATTTATTAATAACTCAATCAAAATAAATAAAATACAATTATCCTCAAGAACAAAATTTTTGTTATGCTTAATATATTTAGTTTGATCTGTATCTGTCTTAATTCTGCTCTTTATTCAAGTAGTTTTTTCGTCGCCAAATTGCCCGAGGCCTACGCTTTTTTAAATCCAATCGTAGATGTTATGCCAGTAATACCCCTGTTTTTTTTTCTCTTAGCCTTTGTTTGGCAAGCTGCTGTAAGTTTTCGATGATATCTTTAATTTAATAATGTCTAGACAAATTCATGATTTATTGAAAAAAAAAAAATTCAAAGAAAAGAATTGATAAGATCAGATAAGTCTTACACCCTCAATTCAAATATTGAAATTCTTGTACAACCGCGAAAAATCTGGATCACCCCACTTTATTTCTTGGTGTCAAAATAAAAAATCAAAATAGTAGGGTATGCGGTATAAAAACGGAGAATCTATTCTCTTTTTTACTAAAAAAAATCTTGGAGATTATGTAATGCTTACTCTCAAACTATTTGTTTACACGGTAGTGATATTCTTTGTTTCTCTCTTTATTTTCGGATTCCTGTCTAATGATCCAGGACGTAATCCTGGACGTGAAGAATAAAAGATAAGGTTTTTGTTTTCCTTGCTTGATTTTTAAATGTTCTTAGTAGGATTTTATCTATTACACATTTTTAACTATTAAAAATAAAAAGAGCTCGCGAAAAATTCGAAAGAAAATACCAAGTCATCAACAAAAACGGAAAGAGAGGGATTCGAACCCTCGGTACGAAAAACTCGTACAACGGATTAGCAATCCGACGCTTTAGTCCACTCAGCCATCTCTCCTCCCAATTGAAAAAGGATAATACTATGTTACATTATAAAAAATAAGGATTGAAAGAGCCCTTCATAATATTTTTTTTCATCCGAGAGTGCTTTTTAGTTCCACGGCCCGGCTAAGTACTGACCAGGCCGGGCCCGCCATTTATTGTTCCAACGAATCATAAATAATTTTTTTTTTTTATTTGAAAACTAAAATACTTGCTTGTTATTACGATTGGAAAAATAAAAACTCTTTAGATTTCTATGATATAGAATCAAATGATATCGAATCAAAGTGTCGTTTCTTATCTTAATTTTTTATATTTATTCTTTATTCCTTTTATTTTAGTAAAGTAAAAAAATAACAAAAAGGGAACTGTGGATTCTTGCACAATACATTTTCATGTATGTTATGGCTTAAGTAGTTTTGTCGAGACGTCTAGGTCAAAAACCTCCGGCAAAAAAACACTTGTTATTTAGTTTTAGTTATTGAAATTTAATGAATTCTCTATTTCCAAATCTCATTGGGTTCTCTGATACAACACGTAAACGCTCTAATTTTCATGATTATTTTATGATCCTATCCTTTCTTTTTACTCTTTTAACTTTTTATTACGACCCATTTTCTTGTTCGACAAAAGGTTCATTTATATACAATAATCGGATTGTAGCGGGTATAGTTTAGTGGTAAAAGTGTGATTCGTTCTATAATCCTTTATATAGTTAAGGGGTCTTTCGGTTTGATTAATATTTCATTCCGACCAAAAACTTTATTTCTTAAAAGGATTTAATCCTTTACCTCTCAATGAAAAATTCGAGGAAGAATATACATTCTCGTGATTTGTATCCAAGAATCAATTCAAAATTGAAAAATTGGATTATGAGATTACGAAACATAATTTTTTTTTTTTTAATTAGATCAATACTTCTAATTGAATAAGTATGAGTAAAGGATCCATGGATAAAGATAGAAAGTGTCTTTCTAATCGTAACTAAATCTTTAATTTGGAATTTGTATTACGGAAATTGAAGCAAAATGGCTATTAAACAATGACTTTGGTTTACTAGAGACATCGACAAATTGTTTTAGCTCGGTAGAAACAAAATGCTTTTCCTAAGGATTCTCTCACATAGAAATAGAGAACGAAGTAACTAGAAAGGTTGTTATAATATAATCCCCCTTCTATAGGGATCGTCTAGAAAGCGGGTTGTTCTGAATCCATTCAGACAGAAAAGCTGACATAGATGTTATGGGTGGAATTTTTTTTTCGTTCATGTCTTAATATAGGAATTTATACATCTTCCATAAAGGAGCCGAATGAAACCAAAGTTTCACGTTCAGTTTTGAATTAGAGACGCTAAAAATGATGAATCAACGTCGACTATAACCCCTAGCCTTCCAAGCTAACGATGCGGGTTCGATTCCCGCTACCCGCTTTTACTTTATTTTTTATTAAATTAATAAGAAATAAGAAAAAAGTTCGATTCCCGCTACCCGCTTTTACTTTATTTTTTATTAAATTAATATTAAATTAATAAGAAATAAGAAAAAAATAGAATTAAATAGAATTAAATATTTTGAGATTTTTATTATTTTATAAAAAATTTATAAAAAATTTTATGAATATAAATATAATTA